AAGAATCATCAAAATTAGAGTGTTAATGTTTTTCGTAGGGAAATTACAATTTAATGAGATTCGGAAAGGGGGTTCATTTAAATAACTAAGAAATTCTATCTTTTGCTGGAGGAGTCTTGTCTTGATAGATACGGCTCGCCAAAACCACTGAAATCATAACATAAAAATACATTGTGTAAGAATTCATAGTTTCTTTTTTTTTTTTTCATTCCAGTGAAAGTAAGGTAAGGGAGTAAAAGGGAATAAGAATAAAGAACAAAGGAAGAAAAAATAATAAAAAATCTTTATTAATTTATTAAAATGAAATATAAATAAATAATAATAACAAGCAAGCATTTTTGTTTTCAAATCAGATAAAGCATTTTATCTATAATTTTTTGAAAAAAAAAAAGGGGGCCCGGCTAGGTACTGACTGACCAGGCCAGGCCATGGGAATAAAAGGGGCCTTTTCGAACAAAATCAAAGTAAAGAGGTCTTCTTTATTTTTTTTTTTTTCTTTATAGTGGATCTTTCGAGATCCTTTATCTAAATGGAATTGCTGATAAAAGTTGTACATAGCTATATAGAAGCTAAAGAAAGTAAGACCCCTTACATTATGTGTAATGTAACATAGTAATTCTATTTTTCAATTGGGAGAGATGGCTGAGTGGACTAAAGCGGCGGATTGCTAATCCGTTGTACGAGTTAATTCGTACCGAGGGTTCGAATCCCTCTCTTTCCGTTTCCGTTGATGCCCTGCTATTTGAGATATTTTTCAAATTTCGCAAACCCTTTTTATTTTTTCCTAATTAAACGTGTGGAATAGATAAAATCCTAAGAAAATTGAAAATAAAAATCAAGCAAGAAAAACGAAAAACCCCTTTTTATTCTTCACGTCCGGGATTACGTCCTGGATCATTAGATAAGAATCCAAAGATGAAGAGAGAAACAAAGAATATCACTACTGTGTAAACGAAGAGTTTAAGAGTAAGCATTACACAATCTCCAAGATGATTTTTTGGAAAAAAGAGAATAGATCCTCCGTTTTTCTACCACATATATTATTTTGACACCAAGAAATGAAGTTTTTTCTAGAAATCGAAAAGAATTTTCAGAAATGCAAATCAAATTCATTTGTAATAAGAGTCTTTCATTACCAAAAATTGCTTTCATATCCACAATTAGATATTGTGGGAACCCTGATAGGGTTAGGGTCTTTCACTGGAAAAAAGTAAAAATGAGGAAATGGGGTAAGCCGGATTTATCGCGACTATCCAAGAATTTCAATCTTTGAATCGAGGGTTAGTACTGTAAGACTTATCTGATCTTATTAATTGTTATAATTTTTCTCGAATAAATCATGAATTTCCTAGGATACTATTAAAGATCTCATCGAAAACTTACCGCAGCTTGCCAAACAAAGGCTAAGAGAAAAAAGAACAGAGGTATGACTGGCATAACATCTACGATTGGATTCAAAAAAGCATATGCCTCGGGCAATTTGGTGAAGAAAAAACTACTCGAATAAAGGGCAGAATTAAGACAGATACAGATCAAACTAAAGATATTAAGCATAACAGACATTTTGTTCTTGCAGATAATTGCATTTTGATTGAGTTATTGATATAAGGAAAAATGAAGAAAGTAAATAAGGTAGACAAAAAAATCCTTCTTTTTCTTTGAACCCACCCAATCAAAAATCCCCCAATTCTCAAAGGAGAATAGAAGAAATCATACTTTCATACAATATCTTAATTGAATTATATATAATGATCAATAAATTTAGTAGAATTCTATATCTACATGTGTCAAAATCCTAGAACAATCTAATAAATTCTCTCGATATTTGGTTTGGAATTGACAAACAATCAATACCAATATTATTCTTTATTAGTGTCAAATAGAACTATAAATGGGGCGTAGCCAAGTGGTAAGGCAACGGGTTTTGGTCCCGCTATTCGGAGGTTCGAATCCTTCCGTCCCAGAGCATATCCATTCGATTAGAATAAAGAGAATAAAGATTTTTATTTTCTTTGAACAACGTTCTGTTCTGTTTAAAGGTCTAATATTAGATAGAATGTTATTCTTGTTTCTTTTCTGATTTTTCATGATTCTTTTCTATGAATTCTATCCTTTTTTCCAAAATTGAATTGAATCACGTTCAAATGACACGCAAATGTAACTGAATCCATTTGTTATCCAAGTAAGATGGGAGTATAGATCACAAAAGTTTGAATTCAAAAAAGTCGGACGGGCTTTTCATCATATGTTCATTAACTTTATATTAAGGGAAGTTAGTTACTTAGAAAAATCTTCCGTTCTATATTTATTTGAATTTTCAACGATGAATGCATTTTGAATGGAGATGTGAAAGAACCCATATTCCTTATCTCTTATTCCCTATCCCTTACATGAGGTAGCTCAATTATTAATTCTCTGTAGATCTCTGAATTCATAGATCTATGAATTCGAAACAAGAGGAACTAATTAAATCCAGTCAATAGGGTTAAGTCTCTTAATGGGTTAGGGTAAAATATAACAACTTAATCTGGACTTGTTTGACTTTGTACCTAAACAAGATAGTCCGCACCCCCGTAAAAGGGGATCTCCTTTTTATTTATGCCTCATCATCCCCCTTAAATTGGGGGAGTAGATAGGAGTTAATCAGCAAAGGACGGTATTAATTTAAATATCTGTGTCTGTTCGCATCTCATTAACAAACAATCAAGTTACATATGTAACCGATGTATTTTCTTTGAATCTCATTGATTTTATGTGTATGTGTATTTGATATTTGGTTCTAATGAATAATTGTAAATTTATGTAACGATTGAGACAGGGGTGATTCATACATCTTATTCATTTACTTTATGGCAAAATTACAGAAATAGTACTGAACTCCAGGTTAAACAAAATACATATAAAATGAGGAAATGTTTAGCCTATATATGGGTATCATTCTATTTCAATGACAATATTCGATTTTTGTGAAAAAGATTTGTCATCCCTTAAGTTTTAAACTTTCAAATATTTAACATAGAATATCTATAACAGTGACAATTGTTCAGTCGATCTGATAGATATGAAAACCCCCTACTCTTTTATCTAATTGCTAAAATCAAAATCGAAAAAATAAGGACTTAAATCTTCCCTGACGTCAGTCTTTTTTATTCATCTAATGAAAAAAAAAATGGATTTCTTGTTCTATCTATTTTTTTTATTTGAAATCATTGATGATTCAATTCGAAAAGAAAGGGAGATTTATCTTTCTTATGATGATCAAATGTAGTCCTTACTGTAAAACTTTATTCAAATTATGATGTCGAAATAGGAACTCCTTATCAATTCAATTCTAAATATTTTGAATGATTCCTTATGGGTTGAATCTTTGAGTACTCAAAGAAGTGGGAAATGGGTCAATCTATCCTATTGAGTCACTTGAAGATGCAGATTCCCAAAGAGCTCATTTATTCGTCTTATTTATATCTTTCTATTTATGTATATTTCTGTTATTTTTTTATTTTTTTTTATAAAAAAAAAATGTTGCATTCATAGTTTATAGAATAAAAGATGGGATGGGGTCTTGCTAAGACTTCTTCATAAAAATCTTCTATATATAGAAGAAATATCTATATAGAAGAATAGAAGAAATAAAGTTATATAGAAGAATAGAAGAAATAAAGTCTAGATTACTATGTATATGTCCCAACTGAACCAATGACTATTCATGATTCCATAATTGAATCAATTCCATACCGGTTCCAAATTGGAGAAATGTTATGGTAAAACTTCGTTTGAAACGATGTGGTAGAAAGCAACGTGCGACTTGAAGGACACGATCCGTTGTGGATTCTTACAACCACTATTTTATATAATATAAGAATGAAGGTGCTCTTGGCTCGACATCGTTTGTTCTGTTCCACTAGAACCCCTCATTTTTTTGTTGGGTTGTAATGTAAATAGTCCATGATGGAGCTCGAGTAGAAAGTTTTGATTCATTTCTCGGGGGCAAGGATCTAGGGTTAATGTCAATCAATAAATTGGAACAACTTCATAAGTATATCTTCGATATCGAAATCGAAAGGATCCAATTCGAGCAAATTCCCAATTCAAAAGGAAATTTTGTTGGAATTGATAAAACGTTTTCGATCCAAAGTGTATCACGCGGGAATCAACCGTCCGTATGATTCTTTGATAGAAAGAAATCAAAAAAAGGTATGTTGCTGCCATTTTGAAAGGATTAAAAAGCGCCGAAGTAATGTCTAAACCCAATGATTTAAAACAAAGATAAAGGATCCCAGAACAAGGAAACACTGTTTTAACTGTCTCAATAACTGGATCAGGATGAAGCATCCAAATAAATTTGAAACGAGACAAACAAAAAAGGGGGTAAAGACCGCTCAATAAATGAAATTGCCTAAAGATTTTCTTTTGAGCTATTTGAGAGTTATCCAACTTGAGTTATGAGTATGAATGGTTTTTTTTTTCTTCTTCGTTCCTGAAAAAGAAAAAAAAAAAAAGACTTAAATAATAGTCTTATTTAATTGAATTGATGATTTTATGGACCCCTTTGCTGTTTAATTTAATTTATTAGAATTCCATACATAGACAAAAATTCGAATCATTTTTCTCGAGCCGTACGAGGAGAAAACTTCCTATACGTTTCTAGGGGGGGTATTGTTCATCTATATCTATCCCAATGAGCCGTCTATCGAATCGTTGCAATTGATGTTCGATCCCGAAGAGAAGGAAGAGATCTTCGGAGAGTGGGTTTTTATGATCCGATAAAGAATCAAACTTATTTAAACGTTCCTACTATTCTATATTTCCTTGAAAAAGGTGCTCAACCTACAGGAACTGTTCAGGATATTTTAAAGAAGGCAGAGGTTTTTAAGGAACTTCGCCCTAATTAAACTAAATTCAATTAAGAAAATAGAAAAAAAGTGAGGGTAGTGACTCGTATATAACTTTGTATAGCCCTTCTCTACTATTTTTTTATTTCCCCTTTTCTTGCTGTATTC